TCGGTCAGAAATCGATCGAAGAGTGTAAAGGCAAAAGGAAGCTTGACTGTGAGACTTACAAGTCGAACAGAGACGAAAGTCGGTCTTAGTGATCTGGCGATATTGAGTGGAAAAGTCGTCACTCAACGGATAAAAGTTACTCTAGGGATAACAGGCTGATCTCCCCCAAGAGTTCACATCGACGGGGAGGTTTGGCACCTCGATGTCGGCTCATCGCATCCTGGGGCGGTAGTACGTCCCAAGGGTTGGGCTGTTCGCCCATGAAAGCGGTACGTGAGCTGGGTTCAGAACGTCGTGAGACAGTTCGGTCCATATCCGGTGTAGGCGTTAGAGTATTGAGAGGATTCTTCTTTAGTACGAGAGGACCGAGAAGAACATGCCGCTGGTGTACCAGTTATCATACCAATGGTAAACGCTGGGTAGCCACGCATGGAAAGGATAACCGCTGAAAGCATCTAAGTGGGAAGCCCACCTCAAGATGAGTACTCTCATTGTGAAAACAAGTAAGATCACGGCAAGACTAGCCGTTTGAATAGGCATCAAGTAGAAGTGTAGTAATATATTAAGCTGAGATGTACTAATAGATCGAGGACTTGAACTATTTTTTAGCTTTAAAATATTGTCTTGGTGTTTAAAGGATAGTGGAACCACATTGATCCATTTCGAACTCAATGGTGAAACGCTATAACAGCTACGATACTTAAGGAGGAGTCCTTTGGGAAAATAGCTTATGCCAGGACTTTTTAATCTCTTCTGAAGATCAAGACATAAAAACTATTTGATAGTCTGATAGTCTCAAGAAATTTGAAAAACTATTAATTGGTTTTATAATTTCTATCTAATGGAATATGCCATTTATAGAAGCTAGTGGTCGCCAGTTTTGGGTAGAGCCAAATAAATTTATTGAATTGAATCGTTTGCCCTTTAGAATTGGTAGTACTATTCTTATTAAAAGAATTTTATTTGTAAAAAAAAAAACAAATACCTTTATTGGACAACCATATTTAACTAATATCGTATTAAAAGGAATAATTAGTAAACATTTTTTAGGTTCTAAAATTCTTGTTTTTAAAATGAAACCAAAAAAAAAATATCGTAAAAAAATTGGTCATAGACAAAAATTAACAAGATTATTAATTAATTTTATTGAAATAAAGTAATTTTCCTTAATATCTAAATATATTGATCATTTTAAATTAGCGATATTTATATATTGCTAATTTTAGTAGAAAATATAAACTTGGAGTATAAATAATTGTGTCTATTGGAATCTTTGGAAATAAGATTGGAATGACTCAGGTCTTTAATAAAGATGGTTTAGCTTTACCCGTTACTGTAATTAAGGTTGGAAATTGTTTTATCACTCAACTTAAGACAGAATCTATAAATGGCTATAACGCAATACAAATCGGATATTTAAAAAGACAACAAATGAGAATTAATAAAGCAGAACTAGGTCATCTAACAAAAAATGGATTACCACCTTTACTTCATTTGCAAGAGTATAAAGTTCCAGATTTAAATGATTATTCATTAGGACAAATAATAAATGTTAATCACTTTAAAATTGGTCAATTAGTTAATGTTAGTGGTAAATCTATAGGAAAAGGTTTTAGTGGAAATCAGAAAAGACATAAATTTAAACGAGGACCAATGACTCATGGATCCAAAAACCATAAGGCTCCAGGTTCAATAGGTCCAGGAACAACTCCAGGTCGAGTATTACCTGGAAAAAAAATGGCAGGCCAATTGGGAGCAAAAAGAATTACTGTGTCAAAAGTACGAATTTTAGGAATAGATGAGAAACAAAATCTTTTAATTTTAAAAGGAAGTATACCAGGAAAATCTGGAAATTTATTAAGTATTAGCTGTTCAGATCAACTTAAAAAAATAAAATAAAAAATGATCTATGGTTTCAAAAAAAATTCTTACTTTCACTATTAAATCTTTAAAAGGAGATACAGATAAAATAACATTGTCTTTAAAAGTAAAAGAGCTCAATGATACAAATAATTATGTGATTCAGCGTGCATATTTAACACAAAGACTAAATGAAAGACAAGGTACAGCAAATACATTGACACGAGCTGAGGTTAGAGGGGGAGGTCGAAAACCTTGGCGCCAAAAAGGTATGGGACGAGCTCGAGCTGGTTCTAACACTTCACCTTTATGGAAGGGGGGTGGAGTTTCATTTGGACCAAAACCTAAATTATATTTAAATAAGATAAATCGTAAAGAATGGAGATTAGGTTTACGAAATTTATTAGTTGCAAAGGAAAAAAATATAACTGTGATAGAGAATATTAGCATTACAGAATATAAGACTAAAAATATTATTAAAATGTTAGAGAATTTTAGTATAAACTTAGCAAAAGATACATTAATTATTCTTCCGACAATACAAAAAGAATTATTGCAATCAACTAGTAATATTAAAACAATTAAATTAACATTAGCCAATAATTTAAATTTGAAACAAATTTTATTAGCTAAAAACTTACTGGTCATAAAAGATAGTCTAAAAATAATTGAGGATACTTATAATGGTTAAAAGAAAATTAAGTTCACTTATTGATTTAATTAAATACCCAGTAACAACACCGAAAACTCTTCTATTATTAGAAAATAATCAATATACCTTCATGGTAGATCCGAAACTTAATAAATTTAATATAAAAAAATCAATTGAATTTTTATTTAATGTAAAAGTTATTAAAGTTAATAGTTGTAATCTACCAAAAAAAAAACGTCGCGTGGGTAGATTCACGGGTGTTCGACCACGCTATAAAAAAGTAGTAGTTAAATTAGCAAACAATGATAAAATCGAACTCTTTTCTAATAGTTAAAGAAAAAAGAATCGTTAAGGAGTAAAAGTGATGACTATTCGTATCTGTAAAGTTTATACAATTGGAACAAGAAATACTATTTTTCCGGCATTTGATGATATTACTAAGTCACAACCAGAAAGAAATTTAATTGTTAAAAATCATCGAAAAAAAGGTCGTAATAATAAAGGCATAATTACTATAAGACATCACGGAGGTGGGCATAAAAGACGTTACAGAACAATTGATTTTAAACGTAGAAAACATAATAGAGTAGGATATGTATATTCTATCGAATATGATCCAAATCGTAATGCTAGAATTGCATTAGTACATTATGATAATGGGGAGAAAAATTATATAATTTGTCCTGACTCTTTAAAAATTGGTAATAAAATTTTATCTGGACCAGATGCTCCGATTGAAATAGGAAATGCATTACCTTTAGAAAATATACCCTTGGGGACTTCAGTCCATAATATAGAATTATCCTTTAATAAAGGTGGTCAAATGGTCAGAGCAGCAGGAACTGCTGCTCGGATTTTAGCAAAAGAAAATAATTACGTTACCTTAAGACTACCATCTAAAGAAATCAGACTGATTCATAAGAGTTGTTATGCCACTATAGGGACTGTAAGTAATAAAGATCATAATAATATTAAATTGGGGAAAGCAGGTCGTAAACGTTGGCTTGGTATTAGACCAACAGTTCGCGGTTCAGTAATGAATCCTTGTGATCATCCACATGGAGGGGGGGAGGGTCGTGCAACAATTGGACGCCCTAAAGCCTATACTCCTTGGGGTAAGTCGACACTTGGAGTTAAAACAAGAAAAAAGGCAAAATATAGTGATATTTATATAGTTCGCTCAAGAATATAAAATTTCAATTCTAGGTTAAAGAAATTTAAGATATATATTATGGCAAGATCTTTTCGTAAAGGACCCTTTATAGCTTATCATTTATTACAAAAAATTGAAAAAATGAATAAGACTGAAAAAAAAAATATGATTAAAACTTGGTCACGTTCATCAATTATTATTCCATCTATGATTGGGCATACAATCGCAGTATATAATGGTAAACAACATATTCCTCTTTTTATTTCTGAGCAAATTATTGGTCATAAACTAGGAGAATTTGTACCAACTAGAAATTTTCGTTCGCACCTAAAAAATAGCGATAGAAGGTTAAAAAGGAAATAAAATAAAAAAGTAAAGGAAAAATAAATGAGAAAGAAACAAACAGCAAAAGCTGTTAGTAAATATATTCGAATTTCCTCAACTAAAGTTAGACGAGTTTTAGATCAAATCAGAGGACGTTCTTATTTAGAAGCTTTAATGTTATTACAATTTATGCCATATAGAGCTTGTGGTCCTATATGGCAAGTATTAAATTCTGCTGCAGCTAATGCAGAGCATAATAATGGTTTAAGTAAAGAAGAATTGAAAGTAAAAATAGCCTTTGCAGATCAAGGTCCATCATTACGGAGATTTAGACCCCGGGCTCAAGGACGAGGGTATCAAATCCGTAAACCAACTTGCCATATTACGATAATTTTAGAGGCTATTCCTTAATGTAAAAAAACTTTGCTAATATTAAATTAATTTAAATTATGTTATGGGACACAAAACGCATCCTTTAGGTTTTAGATTAGGAGGTTTACAAGATGATAGATCATTATGGTATAGTGGAGTCAATACTTATATTTCTTTTTTAAAAAATGATTATCAGATTAGAGAATATATTTATTCTTTTTTATCTTTAAATAAGGTTGGGTATTCAGGTATTACTAAAATTATAATTAAAAATGATGAAATAAAAAAGAAAGTTTATGTTGAAATACAGTCGGTAGTTCCAGGACGTATTATAGGAAAATCCGGATCCCTTTTGAAAAAACTGGATGAAAAACTTCAATTATTAATATTAGATAGAAAAGTTTTAATTAATATTGTTGAAATAGAACAACCATATCAAGAAGCTAGTATATTGGTTGATATTTTGGTAAAAAAACTGGAGGAACGGGTTGTTTATAGAAAATGCGTTCGAGAAATACTTCAACGTTATAGAACAGAAGAAGGATTAAAAGGGATTAAAATACAAATCGCTGGACGTCTAAACGGGGCAGAAATCGCTCGAATAGAATGGGTCAGAGAAGGAAGGGTTCCTCTTCAAACTTTGCGTGCTGATATAGATTATTCATATAAAACAGCTCAGACTACTTATGGAATTTTAGGGATCAAATTATGGCTTTTTAAAAAGGAAGTTTTAACAAAGAATTTTATTTAAAAGTAAAGAAAAATGCTTAGTCCAAAAAGAACAAAGTTTAGGAAGCAACATCGAGGTAAACTAAAAGGAAAAGTTTTCAATAGAAGTACTATTAATTTTGGTGATTATGCTATTCAAGCATTAGAACCTACTTGGTTAACTTCTCGACAGATTGAAGCTACAAGACGAACGATTACAAGATATACAAAACGAGGGGGCAAATTATGGATAACTATTTTCCCGGATAAACCTATAACTGCAAGAGCAGCTGAATCGAGAATGGGATCAGGTAAAGGTGCTGTTGATTATTGGGTAGCGGTGATTAAACCTGGTACTATTTTATTTGAATTAAGTGGTGTTCCCTTAAAACTTGCTAAGGATGCTATGCAAATAGCGTCTTATAAATTACCTATTAAAACAAAATTTCTTAGCCGAATAAAATAAATATATGAGTTTACCAAAAATGGATGAAATTCAAAATCTAAACAAAAATGAGTTAGAAAATGAGATATTAAATATCAAAAAAGAATTATTTAAATTACGTTTTTCTCGTGCTAACAAACAATCTTTTAAATCTCATCAATTTAAACATCAAAAACATCGTCTTGCACAATTATTAATGAAACATCAAAGTAATTAAAATTTTTACTAAATGATAAATATTTATGGTTAAATTACAAAGACTTGGTATTGTAATAAGTGATAGGATGCAAAAAAGTGTCGTTGTAGCTGTTGAATATCGTTATAAACATCAGTTTTATTCGAAAATTGTAATAAGAACAAAACGTTATTTGGCGCATGATGAAGAAAATAACTGTAATATTGGAGATGAAGTAATAGTAGAGGAAAGTCGCCCACTAAGTAAAAGAAAACGTTGGATAGTTAAAAAAATATTAAATAAAGCAGTCCTTATTAGTTAATTAACATAATTTATATAATATGATATGATACAACCTCAAACATACTTAACTGTGGCAGATAATACAGGGGCGAAAAAAATTATGTGCATTCGTGTACTTGGTGGTCGTAGAAAATATGCTACACTTGGGGACATTATAGTTGGAGTTGTAAAAGAAGCTACTCCAAATATGCTAACTAAAAGATCAGATATTGTTAAAGCTGTTGTTATTCGTACTAAAAAATCGGTTTCACGTCGGGATGGCACTAGTATTAGTTTTGACGATAATGCTGCTGTTATCATAAATACCGATAAAAATCCAAAAGGAACGAGAATTTTTGGTCCCATAGCACGAGAAATTCGTGATAAAGATTTTACCAAAATTGTTTCATTAGCACCTGAGGTTATTTAGATGAAAAAAACTAAATTAAAAAGAAAATTACGTATAAAAATTGGGGAGACAGTAAAAGTCATTTCTGGTCAAGAAAAAGGTAAAGTGGGATTGGTGAAAAAAATAGTGCGCTCAAAAAATAAACTTATTATTCAAGGGATTAATATTAGAACTAAACATATTAAATCTAACAGGCCTGGAGAAGACGGAGAAATTAAACGAATAGAATTTCCAATTGACAGTTCAAATGTATCATCTTATAAGGAATAATATTCTATGATAAATAATAATGGGATTAAAACGAAAAATTTGAAATTTTTGTATAAGGATCTAATATTCCACAATTTAATTAAACAATTTAACTATAGAAATAATCATCAAGTTCCTAAATTGGTTAAGATCCAAATAAATCGAGGTTTAGGGGGAGACGGTCAAAATAATAAAATACTACAAAAATCGATTGAAGAGATACGTATAATTACAGGACAACATCCAATTATAACTAGGGCAAAAAACTCGATAGCGGGTTTTAAAGTTCGAGAAGAAATGATTTTAGGGGTTACTGTGACGCTTAGAAATAAAAAAATGTATGCATTTTTAGAAAAATTAATTCATCTTGTTTTACCAAGAATTAGAGATTTTAGAGGACTAAGCCTTAAAGGTTTTGATCGTAATGGAAATTACAATTTTGGATTAAAAGAACAGTTAGTATTTCCAGAAATTAATTATGAGAATGTTGATCAAATACGAGGTCTAAATATATCAATTGTAACTACAGCAAAAACGAAAAGTGAAGGTGCTGCTCTTTTAAAAGAATTTGGTTTCCCGTTAAGTGAGTAAAAAGGAGAATTAAATTAAAATGACTACAGATAGGATTGCAGATATGTTAACTCGTATTAGAAATGCCAATTTAGTTCGTCACCAAATTGTTCGTGTTATAAAAACTAAAATTATTTTTTCACTTACAAAAATTCTAAAAGAAGAAGGTTACATATCTAGTTTTGAAGAAATTGAAATAGATAATAAAAAATATTTACTACTTTGCTTAAAGTATCATAATCAGAAGAGAGAACCAATTATAACAGGAATTAAGAGAATAAGTAAACCAGGTTTAAGAGTTTATGTCAATAAAAGTAACTTACCAAATATTTTAAATAATCTAGGTATAGCAATATTATCAACGTCTAAAGGTATTATTACTAATCATAAAGCAAAAAAATTAGGCATCGGTGGTGAAGTTATTTGTTATATCTGGTAATAAATATTTAAATTTATATGTCAAGAATAGGTAAATTACCAATAAAGGTACCCTCAAATGTACAAGTAGAGATCAATAAACAAACGATAAATATTTCCGGCCCACATGGAAAACTTTTTAGAAAAATCTCTGATTCAATTTTAGTTGAAATGAATGAAAATCTCATAACAGTTACTAAAGCAAATAATACGAAAATAGCAAATCAGCTTTATGGCCTAACACGAACTCTAATCAATAATATGGTTATTGGAGTTTCACAAAAATTCACTAATACATTACTCCTTCAAGGAGTTGGTTATAGAGCTCAAGTAAGCAATACAAATTTGATTTTAAATTTAGGTTATAGCCATCCAATTTCAATACCAATACCAGTGGGGATTGATATTAAAATAGAGAAAAATATAGTAATAACTATTACGGGATTTGATAAGGAACTTGTCGGTCAATTGGGAGCGACAATTCGAAGTAAACGTCCGCCTGAACCTTATAAAGGCAAAGGAATATTATATAAAAACGAAATTATTAAACGTAAAATAGGAAAATCCGGTAAATAAGAAATTATGGGAAAACGAGGAAAGAAAAAAATTAAAGGTAATAATTTTAAACCAAGGTTATCTATTCATCGATCAAATAAGCATATTTATGCTCAAATTATTGATGATTCATCTTCGAGAACAATAATAAGTTGCTCAACTTTAGATTTAGACGTAAGATCAAGATGTTTAAATACTTCAAATAAAGTGGCTTCACGACTTGTAGGAGAAATAATTGGTACCAAACTGTTAAAAGAGAAAATTACCCAAATAATTTTTGATAGAGGAAAAAAACCTTATCATGGTCGTATAAAAGAAGTAGCGGAAGGAGTTAGATTAATGGGTCTAAAATTTTAATAGATATATAGTTTTCGAATATTTATGAGTACTGAAAATGAAAAAATTATTTGGGAACAGCGAGTAGTAAAAGTTTCTCGGGTTTCTAAAGTTGTTAAAGGTGGTAAAAAAATAAGTTTTCGAGCAACAGTTGTCATTGGTGATATGGAACAAAAAGTTGGAGTTGGAGTCGGGAAAGCTAAAGAAGTAAGCATAGCAGTAAAAAAAGCCGAAACGGATGCAAAGAAAAATATAATAAATATTCCAATAGCCGAAGGTAAAACAATTCCCCATTCTATGATCGGAGTTGCTGGTGGTTCAAAAATTTTTATACGACCAGCTGTTCAAGGAACAGGTGTTATTGCAGGAGGTTCTGTAAGAATTGTTCTAGAACTTGCTGGAATTAAAAATATCTTATCAAAACAACTTGGTTCAAATAATCCTTTAAATAATGCACGAGCTACAATTATGGCATTAAAAGATTTAACTACAATTGAGCAAGTTATTCAAAAAAGACAAATTTCTTTTGAGCAAATTATAGGAAAATAATATCTAATTAGTCATATTATTATTCTCCATAAAACAGGATCAATTAATATTAAAAACTAGGATAATTTTTCTTATGAACTTGCAATTACGAAAAAATAACCCCTCTTTTCGGCAACGTTTTTTTTTAACTATTAGTTTACTTACATTAGTTCGAATTGGCAGCTTTATACCTCTCCCCTATATAGATATTAATACTTTTTCCCCTTTGGTAGGATCAAATAATTCAACAACAGCTATTGCTACCATTTTAAATAATTTTTCTGGAGGAGGGAATGCTTCTTTTAGTATTTTAAGCCTTGGTATTTTACCTAATATTAATGCTTCAATCTTCATTCAACTTTTAACTACTATTAATCCAACTCTGTTAAAGTTACAAAAAAATGAAGGCGAATACGGTCGACGTAAACTTATAGATTATACAAGATATTTGACTTTCTTTTGTGCTGTTATTGAAGGTATAATTACAACATACAGTTTTCGATCTTTAATTTTTAATTGGAATATTTTAGTCTTGATACAAATAAGTTTATCATTAATAACAGGTACGATGATTATATTATGGTTTAGTGAATTAATTACGAAATATGGTATAGGTAATGGATCTTCAATATTAATTTGTTTTAATATTGTTTCAAATTTTCCTGATCAACTTCGAACTATCGCGTTAAACCTTTCTAATAAGAGTATCTTTATTGTTTTTTTTGTTAGTAGCATATTTTTATTGACAACAGTTGGTTGCATTTATATAAATGAGGCTGTAGTGAAAGTTCCATTAGTCTCAGCAAGTCAATTATTACGAAATGTTAATAAATTTTCATTATGGAATAACAGTAATTTACCACTTCGAGTTAATCAGGCTGGAGTAATGCCTTTAGTTTTCACTTCTTCGGTTATGGTTATTTTAACTTCTATTACTAAGTTCTTATTTGGTCAACTTATTAATATTGACTTTTTTTCAAATATCACTCTTTTTTCCACAAATAGAATATTATTAATTGGAAAAATTTTTTATTGGTTGCTATATGGTATTTCGGTTTTTTTTTTCACTTCGTTTTATTCCGCAGTACTTTTAGATCCTAAAGATATAACAGAACAATTTCGGAAAAATTCTGTTACAATAAAAGGAATTACACCAGGAATAAATACACAGAGTTATCTCTCTCTAACTATTAAAAGATTAACAATTATTAATGCTATTTTTCTTATTATTATTCTTCTTTTACTTAATGGTTTAGAATATTTGTTACCAATAAATAATTTAAATTTAAGGGGATTTGGATTAACTTCTCAACTTATTTTAGTTAATGTTTTAGTTGATACTTTTAGAAAAGTTCAAAATTTATTAAATAGAGAAGATATATTTTAAATTGATAGCTAAATAATTTACAAACATATAGAAACATAAATAATAAGAAAATATGAAAGTTAGACCATCAGTAAAAAAAATGTGTGAAAATTGTAGGATCATCCGTCGTCATGGTAGAGTTCAAGTAATTTGCGTTAATCTTAAACATAAGCAACGACAAGGCTAAAGTGATAAAAAAAATTGGAGATTATATATGGTTAGACTTTTAGGACGAGATTTAGCGAATAATAAAAAAATTAAATATGCCTTAACAACAATTTATGGAATTGGCTTATCAAGATCAAAAGAAATTTTGGAAAGTGCTGGATTACATAATACTGAGAAAAAGGGTATTCGAGTGAAAGATTTATCTGATGAAGAAATAAGTAGTTTAAGAAAGGTTTTAGAAAAAAATTATCAGCTCGAAGGCGACCTATTAAGATTAACAAATTTAAATATAAAACGCCTAATGGAAAACGGATCTATCAAAGGTCGTCGTCATAGAGCAGGCTTGCCTGTAAGAGGACAAAGAACAAGAACTAATGCTCGAACTCGACGTGGGGGTAAGAAAACCGTAGCAGGTAAGAAAAAATAACATCCACCTTAAAAATTTATTCTTCAATAGAGAAAGAAAAAATGAAAAAAAAAATAAAGCGAACTATTGTTACTGGAGCAATGCACGTTCATGCTACCTTTAACAATACAATCGTCACTGTTAGTGACTTAGATGGAAATACTTTGTCTTGGGCGTCCGCCGGAACCGTTAATTTTAAAGGATCTCGTAAAAGTACTCCATTTGCTTCTCAAAAAGCTGCTGAAAAAGCTGCTTTAGTAGCAAAAGACGAGTATGGACTTAAAAGATTAGAAATTAGTATAAAAGGTTCAGGACCCGGCCGAGAAGCTGCTATTCGTGCTGTTTATCAAAAAGGAATTAAAATTGTTTCTATTAAAGATGATACGTCTATTCCCTATAATGGTTGTCGTCCACCCAAGCGTAGAAGAGTTTAAAAAAATTTTCTTTCTACAAGTTCTTATTTTGAATTAGATAAGTTTAAAGTCTAATCGTAATAGATAAAAAGGAGGATTTTCAAGAAACTTATTTAATTAATCGGAAATCACTAATGGAAATAAATAGTAAATGTAAGTGTGTTGATCTTGATTTATTAAACCCGAATGAATTTTATGGTCATTTTGTTTTTACAGCATTGGAAAAAAGTGAAGGGGCTACATTAGGTAATGTTTTAAGAAGAACTCTATTATCAAATTTATATGGTTTTAGAATTGTAGGTGTTCGAATCGCTGGTATAAAAAGTGAATTTGCTTCTTTAGAGGGTGTTCGTGAAGATCTTTTCGAAATTATGTTAAATTTGAAAGAACTTGTAATCTTAAATTATAATATAATGGACCCTACTTGTTATGGTCGGTTAAAAGCCTATGGGCCTGCTATTATTACAGCAGCATCATTAGAATTACCCAATAATGTTAAAATATTGAATCCGGGTAATCATTTATTAACAATTTCCGATAAATCATTGATTGAACTAGAAATAAAAATAGAGGCTGGAAAATCATATGTGTTAGCTAAAGACCAAAAACTAGAAGGAACTTCAGATTTTATTCCAATTGATTCAAGTTTTGCTCCAATTTCAAAAGTAAACTGGTATCTTAAATCCCTACCGCATTATATCGAAAAAAATAATGAGGAACTGCATCTAGAAATTTATACTAATGGAACCCTACTACCTCATCAAGCGCTATTACAAGCAAGAACAATAATAGGTTATATGTTATCTACAATTAAAATAATGGAATTTCCGTGCTTTGAGAGTTATCAAAAAAGAAAAATTGATAAAAAAAATCTAACAAATTCTCAACTATCAACTGAGGAATCTAATTATAACTATAAAGATAACGGAATAGTGAAATATTCATCAATTAAAAATAATACGAGTTTAGATGATATTAATGAAACTATAAAAAATACAAATAAATTAGAAAATAGTTCCTTATACTCTTTAGGGTTATCAACCCGAATAATTAAAGCATTAAAGAAAGTTAATATAAATTTTACCCGAGATTTAATTCAATACCCGTTATCAGACTTAATAGGTATTCCAGGTTTAGGAATTAAATCAGTAGAGGAAATAAAAAAGAAGTTAAATCAGTTCTATCAATTGTCTAAGAATGAATAATTCAATAAATTATTATTTATTTATAAAAATAATTAAATATTATTATGAAAGATACGTTTATTCCATCAAAACAGAATTTAAAAAAGCAATGGTATATAATTGATGCTAAAGATAAATGCTTAGGTCGATTGGCCACAGAAATATCAATTTTATTACGAGGCAAAAAAAAAGTTATTTTTACTCCTACACAAAACCTCGGAGATTCTATTATAATCATAAACGCAGAGAAAATATCTGTGAGTGGAAAGAAAAGGACACAAAAATTATATTTTCGTCATTCAGGTAGACCAGGTGGAAAAACTATTGAAACTTTTGAGGATTTACAAATGCGTATTCCGGAACGTATTCTTGAAAAAGCTATTAAAGGTATGCTTCCCAAGAATCGTTTAGGAAGAAAATTTTTTAAGAATTTAAGGATATATAAAGGGTCAAAGCATCCACATGTTTCACAAAAGCCACAAATAATAAAATTATTATAATTAAAATTTACAGTTTATGAAAAGTAAAGAAATTGATAATATCCATATCTATGGAATTGGAAGACGAAAAGAATCGATAGCAATTGTTTATTTAGTTCCATTTTTAGAATCGACTTCTGAAATACTCTGTGAAGTTAATGGTTACAAAGCCGAACAATATTTCCAGCAAAATTTTACTTATTTGAAAAAGATAAGTTTACCTTTAAAAATAGTAAAACTAGAGAAAAAGTATAAAATTATAGCAAATGTGAAAGGCGGAGGATTGACAGGACAAGCTGATTCAATAAAATTAGGAGTAACAAGGGCCCTCTGCAAACTTAATGAACTTAATTTTCGACCCACTTTAAAATTCAATGGTTTTTTAAAAAGGGATGCACGAATTAAGGAACGCCGAAAATATGGTTTAAAAAAAGCGAGAAAAGCTTCACAATATTCAAAACGTTAGTTAATATATATTTATATTAACATATATTTATATAGTATATTACTATGGTAAAAAAAAATTTACATCCAGAATGGTTTGAGAATACAAAAGTTTATTATGATGGCCAATTAATTATGATTGTAGGATCTACAAAACCTGAATTACATGTTGATATTTGGTCTGGAAACCATCCTTTCTACACAGGTTCACAACGATTAATTGATACAGAGGGTCGTGTTGAAAGATTTTTAAAGAAATACAAAATTGAAGATAATGGTAATATTAATAATAAGCAATAAATTTTAATTGACTATAAAAAAACTTTAATATATGCCTACTATACAACAATTAATTAGATTAAAACGTAGAAAAATTCAACCTAGAACAAAATCACCAGCATTAAAAAGTTGCCCTCAACGTCGAGGAGTCTGCACAAGAGTACATACAATAACACCCAAAAAACCTAATTCCGCAATAAGAAAAGTAGCCCGAGTTAGATTAACTTCTGGATTTGAAGTGACAGCTTATATACCAGGAATTGGCCATAATTTACAAGAACATTCGGTAGTTCTACTTCGGGGAGGAAGAGTTAAGGATTTACCTGGTGTAAGGTATCATATTATTAGAGGAACGCTTGATACTACTGGGGTAAAGGATAGACGGCAAGGGCGGTCAAAATATGGTATGAAAAAGCCAATAAAATAAAATTTTTTAGAATAAATTATGTCTCGTCGCACAAATAAAAAACGCAAATTTCCTAATGAAGATCCTGTTTATAATAGTTTTTTAGTTAGTTTAATGATATCGAAAATTTTGAAAAATGGAAAAAAAACAATAGCAGAGAAAATTCTTTATGAAGCTTTTGATATTATAAAACAAAAGACGGAAACTCAACCGTTAAAAATCTTTGAAATAGCCATAAAAAATGTCAGCCCGACAGTGAAAATAAAGGCTAAACGCATAGGTGGCTCCACTTATCAGGTACCTATCGAGGTAAAAAAATTTAGAGGAATTAATCTAGGTTTAAGCTGGATTCTTCAATTTGCTAAAGCAAGATCAGGGAAAACAATTGCTATAAAATTAGCCAATGAAATTATAGATGCTTCAAAAGGTTATGGTAATGCAATTCGTAAAAGGCATGAAACTCATCGAATGGCAAGATCAAATAAGGCTTTTGCACATTTTCGTTCGTAATAATAATTAAACGCCAAAAGTAAAAATATATATATATGTATATGTATATAAGAAATAAGGAGGATAGACTTATGGCTCGGGAAAAATTTGATCGAACAAAACCACACATTAACATTGGAACCATTGGACACGTCGATCATGGTAAAACTACATTAACGGCAGCAATTACTGCTGTTTTATCCTTAGCTGGTAGTGCAAGTGCTAAAAAATATGAGGATATTGATGCGGCGCCCGAAGAACGCGCGCGTGGAATCACTATTAATACAGCTCATGTAGAATATGAAACAGAAACTCGTCATTACGCTCATGTTGATTGTCCCGGTCATGCTGATTATGTTAAAAACATGATTACTGGTGCAGCACAAATGGATGGTGCTATATTAGTTGTTTCAGCAGCCGACGGTCCTATGCCTCAAACGCGTGAACACCTTTTATTATCAAAACAAGTTGGTGTTCCACATATTGTAGTATTTCTAAATAAAGAAGATCAAGTTGATGACCTGGAATTAATAGAGTTAGTAGAATTAGAAGTTCGAGAATTACTATCTAATTATGAGTTTCCTGGAGATGATATTCCTATTGTTGCCGGTTCTGCCTTACAAGCTTTAGAAGCTATTAATGCTGAACCCACAATAAAAAAAGGAGATAATAAGTGGGTCGATAAAATTTATAATTTAATGGAAGAAGTTGATAATTATATACCAACGCCAATAAGGGATACTGAAAAAACATTTTTGATGGCAATTGAAGATGTTTTTTCAATTACCGGTCGAGGTACTGTAGCAACTGGTAAAATTGATCGTGGAATTATAAAAGTAGGTGAAACAGTAGAACTAGTAGGTTTAGGTGATACGAAATCAACAACAGTAACTGGTGTTGAAATGTTCCAAAAAACTTTAGATGAAGGTGTCGCTGGAGATAATGTTGGAATTTTATTACGGGGATTACAAAAGACAGAAATAGAACGTGGTATGGTATTGTCAAAACCTGGGACAATAACACCACATAACACATTTGAATCGGAGGTGTATGTTTTAACAAAAGAAGAAGGTGGACGTCATACACCCTTCTTTGTAGGCTATAGACCTCAATTTTATGTTCGTACAACAGATGTAACAGGTGAAATTTTACGTTTTACAGATGATAGTGGGTCCAAATCAGTAATGGTAATGCCTGGAGATCGTGTAAAAATGACAGCTGGTTTAATTTCTTTAATTGCAATTGAAGAAGGAATGAGATTTGCTATTCGAGAAGGTGGAAGAACGATTGGAGCTGGTGTTGTTTCAAAAATTCTTAATTAAATATTAATTTTATGTCAACAGAAAAAGTACGAATTATCTTACAGTCTTTTAATCATTTAAGATTATATAGCTCTTGCAATGTAATACTTAATGTATTAAGTCAGGAAAAGTGTATTACTAATATCTCAGGTCCGGTATCCTTCCCTACTAAAAAAAGATCATATTGTGTTTTGCGATCTCCGCATGTTAATAAAGATTCACGTGAACAATTCGAGATTCGCCGCTATAAAAAAATGATTGATATTGAATCTAATTCTGATGAAATAATTAATACTCTATTATTACTGGATCTGTTTCCAGGTGTTTCCACTAAATTATTTAATTATAAATAATTAGTATTAACGAAATAGTTGCATTTCTGTTTTAGTTTAAGACTAAAACCGAAATGCAACTATTTCGCTAGTACTAATTCTTCTAATTTAAAATTTGCTGTATTCGTCCCACTATAGTTGACTTTTATGAATCTTACTAATATTGGATAATTTGAACCACCTTGCTCTATTGTAGCGACAGTTCCTACATCATTATACCAATATGATTCTTTTCTTAAAATGCGGACTTTTGATCCCTTCTCTATCATAATTAGTTATTTCTATTCTATATAAGATTAAATATTACAATATATCATATTTTATATTTTTGGAAGTTTACAGAAAACTCTTATAAACTTGTTTTTTAATATCCTTTATGTTAATAATAATATTGTAATACTATTATTAACATAAAGGATAATTATTTATGAAGAATGAAACCCCCAAAATTTTTTATATAATTTTAGTAGGGCTTGCATTTATCTCAGGTTTTATTTATTTTAAATGGGATTCTATCCTAGACTTAATTACTAATTTGATTAACTTTAAAGAAAGTCACCCAAGTAATATAATTAGTTTTGAGAAATTTTTAAGTTATCTAGAAAATGGTGACATAAAAAAAGTGGACTTATATGAGAATGGTGAAATTGTTGTGTTTGATATCATTGATTCAATCAGTTCAAAATTACAACATGTCAGTGTAAAAGTACCTATCAGAAATTCATCTTTAATATTAAAATTAAGAGAATATCAAATAGATTTCACTGCCCATCCTTCTGTATCTTTCAATTCAGCATGGTCAATTCTAAGTATTTTTCTAATCCCAGTTTTATTGTTTGTTGTTTTTCAATTATTTTTTTCAGAAGGTAGCAATTACGATTTTTTTGGTAATTTGGGCAAAGCTCGAGCAAAAATTCAGTTAGATGCTAATACGGGTGTTTCATTTAAGGATGTTGCTGGTATCGATGAAGCAAAACAAGAATTTGAAGAATTTGTTTCTTTTTTAAAAATGCCCCAACTATTTACAGCTGTTGGTGCGAATCCACCAAAAGGTGTTATAATAGTTGGTCCTCCAGGTACAGGGAAGACTTTACTAGCAAAAGCAATAGCTGGAGAAGCGGGTGTACCTTTTATTAGTATCTCTGGATCAGAATTTGTTGAAATGTTTGTTGGTATAGGAGCTTCACGAGTTCGTGATTTGTTTGAAACTGCAGAACGTAATTCTCCTTGCATTTTATTTATCGATGAAATTGATGCCATTGGTAGACAAAGGGGAACAGGAGTAGGGGGTACTAATGATGAGCGTGAACAAACATTAAATCAAATTCTGACAGAAATGGATGGATTTAAACCTACAAGTGGAATTATTGTAATTGCAGCAACAAATAGAGCTGATGTTTTAGATTCTGCATTATTACGTCCTGGACGTTTTGATCGTCAAATCACTGTTTATTTACCAGATATATATGGGCGTATAGAAATTTTAAAAGTCCATAGTCGAGATAAAAAAATTGATTCAAAAACTTCACTTAAATTTATCGCGCAACGTACAGCAGGTTTCTCTGGAGCTGATCTAGCTAATATTCTTAATGAGGCTGCTATTCTAACTGCTAGAGCTAATTTAGAGACTATAACTATTAAACAAATCTATACAGCAATTGAAAGAATCATTGCAGGATTAGAGGGAGTTTTACTAAATGACTCACGAAATAAAAGATTAGTAGCTTATCACGAAGTAGGACATGCTTTAGCGGGTACATTATTAAAAAATCATGATGATGTTCAAAAAGTAACATTAATCCCAAGAGGACGTGCTCAAGGATTAACATGGTTTACACCTGATGAGCAACCTCTTCTAACACGTGGTCAATTATCTTCTCGATTAATAGGAACACTTGGTGGTCGGGCAGCAGAAAAAGTTATTTTTGGAAAAATGGAAATCACTAGTGGTGCTAGTAATGACTTTTTTAAAGTCAATTCTTTAGCAAGACAAATGGTTACAAGATTTGGAATGTCTAGTTTAACTCCTATGGCGATGGAATTACCTAAACCGACGATTTTTTTTGGGCGACGTCTACAAACTAGACCGGATTGCTTTCTTGATGTTGCTGATCAAGTTGATATACAAATTATTGAAATTGTGGAAGATGGATTTGGGAAAGCTTGCACTATATTGGAGAGGAACCGTCTATTATTAGATCAGTTATCAACATTACTAACTCAAATTGAAACGATCGATGGAAAAGACTTTGAACAATTTGTAAGTAAATATACTGGTTTACCTAAGCAGACTAAACTAGAGCCATTATCTTAAAAATTAACTTTTTATTGGATAATTTCGTATAAGTTATAATTAAAGAGGATTTTATTTAATCATAGTTTATAATAAAAATAAACTATGATTAAATAAAATCCTCTTTAATTACCTAAACTCTGCCAATCCACATCAACATCGTTTAAAATTAATGATGAATTATAGATTTGTAGAATTATCAATAAAAAAACTAAGAATAATAGCATCGCGATACCCATAATTAATGTTGTAGCCCATCCAGGTGCTACCTTGCCATACTCAGAATTTAAAGGTCTTAAAATATCACCTAATTTTGTTTTAAAAGCCATAATTTTTTTAAGTTAAATTAATTAATAAGAATTTTTGTCAGTATAATAATTCAATAAAAGAGTAAAACTTATGGAAACATCTGTTATTTTGTTGATTTTTGTTTGTAGTTTTTTAATAACAATCACTACTTATTCAACTTATAGATCATTTCGATCAGGGTTAAGGGATCCTTTTGAAGAGCATGAAGATTAATCATACTGGATACTTTAGATTTATTAATAAACATAAATCTAAAGTATTTTATTCTTTTATAACTCTAGGCGGATCACGGAAAAAAACAGCAAAAAAGAGAACCATTAATGTCCCTATTAATAACGTTGAATATACTAAAGCTGGCTGTGAAAGTTGTGAAAAGTCAATACTCATATTTTTCCTTTTAATTAATAATTAGAAAATAAATTAAACCACACCCTGTTTACGAGTTGTTTCATCCCCTAGTTTTTGGAATGCACCAAACTCAACTTGCTCTGTAACTTCTGATCCAATACCAGTAAATACATCACGAAAGATAGTACGGGACCCATGCCATAAATGACCTAAGAAAAAGAATAGTGCTAAATTTAAATGTCCAAATGTGTACCAACCCCGTGGACTACTTCTAAATACACCATCAGACTCTAGACTTGTTCTATCAAACTCAAAAACCTCCCCAAGTTGAGCTTTACGAGCAAACTTTTTCACAGTTGGTGCATCTTTGAATGATTGACCATTTAATTTACCACCGTAAAAACTTACGTTTACACCAACTTGTTCAATACTATACTTTGATTCAGCACGTCTAAATGGAATATCTGCACGAATAATCCCATCTTTATCAATTAAAATGACAGGGAATGTTTCAAAGAAAGCAGGCATACGACGCACAGTCAACTCACGCCCTTCACGATCTCTAAAAATTGGATGACCTAACCAAGCTTCAGCTATCCCGTCCCCTTTATTCATAGGACCAGATCTAAATAACCCTCCTTTTGCTGGATTATTACCAATGTAATCATAAAATGCTAATTTATCGGGAAGACTTGACCAAGCTTCAGTTTCTGACAAACCTTCATTTAAAGCTGTTTCAACTCGACGTTCAATCTCTTGTTGAAAATACCCACTATCCCATTGGTATCTTGTTGGTCCAAATAACTCAATAGGAGTGGTTGCTGATCCATACCACATAGTACCCGAAGTAATAAAAGCTGCAAAGAAAACAGCTGCAATACTACTTGATAGAACTGTTTCAATATTTCCCATTCTTAATGCACGGTATAATCTTTGAGGAGGTCGTAATGTTAAATGGAAACCACCTGCTAAAACACCAAAACTACCAGCTGCTATATGGTGTGCAGCAATTCCTCCTGGATTAAAAGGATTAAAACCATTTGGACCCCATGATGGCGCAACAGGTTGAACCTGTCCAGTTAATCCATAAGCATCGGAAACCCAAATACCTGGTCCAAAGAATCCAGTTACATGAAAAGCACCAAACCCAAAACATAACAAACCAGATAAGAATAAATGAATACCAAAAATTTTCGGTAAATCTAAGGATGGTTCACCGGTTCTTGGATCACGAAATAATTCAAGATCCCAGTATACCCAATGCCAAACTGCAGCTAAAAAACAAAGACCTGACAGTATTATATGAGTATATGCTACTCCTTCATAGCACCATAAACTTACAAGAGGTTCAGTTTTCTCACCTGCTATATCCCACCCGGTCCAGGAATCTGAAACCCCTAATCTTGTCATAAAAGGCATAACAAACATACCTTGACGCCACATAGGATTTAAAATCGGATCTGAAAAATCAAAAACAGACAATTCATATAATGCCATTGAACCAGCCCATCCAGCAACTAATCCTGTGTGCATTATATGAACTGCAATTAGTCGTCCTGGGTCATTAAGAACTACAGTATGAACACGATACCAAGGTAATGCCATTTAGTATAACTCCTATTCAGTGAATATCTTTTTGACTTTCTTACTATAGAGTCTATATATAATATATACAAACCCAAAAAATTTGACAAATTAACTAGGGCTAATTAATATAATAATACGTTATTATTTTGATTTAAAATAAATTTTACTTGTAATAGTTACCTGGTTTTGATTTCAAATTTAAGTGTATGCCTACCTTTAAAATACATATGGTATGTCCAAAAGAACGAATTGATGCAATTTATGATTGTGCAGATGATGTCTATATATTAGATGCAGCCGAAGAGGTAGACTTAAATTTACCATATTCTTGCCGAGCTGGAGCATGTTCAACTTGTGCAGGAAAATTATTAAAAGGAAAAGTAGATCAATCAGAACAAGCTTTTTTAGAGGATGATAAAATAGAATGTGGTTATATATTAACTTGTGTGGCCTACCCTCGAAAAGATTGTAAAATTGCATCTCATGTAGAAGAGGAAATTTTCTAAAATTTTCAAATCACAATATCTAGTAGCTTAAATATTAAAATAAAACTCAAATTACTATACTTAATAGCTTTGCGTTTATTTTAATATTTATAATAAAAAATTTATATTTAAAAATACATTTGGTGCTATTTAAGTGTCACAATAGCACCAGCTTCTTCAAGGGATTTTTTAGCTTCTTCAGCAGCAGGTTTTGCCAATCCTTCTTTAATGACTTTTGGTGTATTTTCTACGACTTCTTTGGCTTCTTTTAACCCTAATTCTGTTATTGATCGAACAACCTTTAAAATAGCAATTTTTTTATCTTTAGGAACTTCGTCTAAACTAATATCAAATTCTGTTTTTTCCTCTATTGCTTTATTATCATCTTCACTAGATGTTGCACCCGGATTTATCATCATAACTCCACCACCACCTCCTGTAGATGCATCCACATTAAATGTTTCTTCTATTGATTGAACTAATTCAGTAGCTTCTAATAATGTTAATGTTTTTAATTCTTCAATTAAAGTTAAAATTTTTTCAGTCATAATTTTATACTATATTTTAAATTTATTTTATCATTTTAATGTTGAAATATCTAATTGGATTGATGGTCCCATTGTACTAGAAATATGAAAAGTTTTAAAATAACGACCCTTTACGCCTATGGGCTTATTATTTTCTATCGAAGTATAAATAGCAACTAAATTTTCTAACAAATCTGACTCAGTAAAATTACTTTTTCCTATTAGTAAATGAACAATCCCTGTTTTATCAGCACGATATTCTACTTTACCTTTTTTAAACTCTTGTAATGTCAACCCTATATCAGTAGTTACTGTGCCGGCTTTTGGTGAAGGCATTAAACCTTTTGGACCTAAAATTCGACCTAATTTAGCTAATTTAGGCATCATATCAGGTGTAGCGATCAAAATATCAAAGTTTAACTCACCTCTTGTTATTGTTTCTATTAAATCATCAGAACCTATTATATCAGCTAATTCTAAATATTCCGATTTAATAGCTTCTGAAGATATTAATACTGCTATACGTTTTGTTTTTCCGGTCCCTTTAGGTAATATTAAAGTACTTCGTAATTGTTGATCACTGTACTTAGGATCAATTGATAATGCAACGTGAACTTCAATAGATTCCACAAATTTAGCATTTGCCGTTTCTTTTACAAGACTAATAGCTTCCTTTTGATGATATAAACGTTTCTCTACTTTTTGTTTGTTATTTTGTATTCGTTTATTTAATTTTTTCATTCTTTTTTAAATCCATTCTAAGAATTTTCAACTCTATTAATCATTTATTGTAATTCCCATATTTTTTGCAGTTCCAGCAATAATTTTAAAAGCACTATCTATATTTTTTGTATTTAGATCTGATAACTTGATTTGGGCTATTTTTACAACTTCACTTTTTTCTATTGACCCAACAATTTGTTTATTTGGTTCAGCAGCACCTTTTTTTATGTTGAGAGCTTTAATCAGTAGTACAGATGCGGGAGGCGTTTTCAATATAAAAGTATAAGACCTATCTTCATAAACTGATATTTCGACTGGAATAATTAAACCACTTTGATCAGCTGTTCTTGCATTATACTCTTTACAAAAAGCTGCTATATTAACACCATGTTGGCTAAGAGCTGGACCTACAGGGGGTGCAGGAACAGCCTTGCCTGCTGATAGGGCTAATTTTATTATACTGGTTACTTTTTTTCCCATACATTTAATATTTAATAATATATATTTATCTATTAATATTTTTTTGATCTGATTAATTTTAAAATTTTTAGGTTAAAATAAAATTTCTAGTTTCTGTTATTTACATAATATAGCAATAGCACGCGTCTTGAAGGACTTGAACCCTCGACACTAGGTTTTGGAGACCTATGTTCTACCAACTGAACTAAAGACGCTCTTCAGAAAAGTTAAAGAGGAATTATTATTATAATATAATGCTTTAATCTTTATTTTTCTGTCAAACTAATTCTGCTACCAAAGAAAATACATAATATTTAATAAATATTATAAGGACTTTTTCGAATTAAAATGTTAAAATAAATTTAAATATCAAAAAACCGAAGAAATTTTGGATCAAAAATTAACTTCGTTGAACCTATTGGTCCGTTTCGATGTTTCGCTATAATAAGTTCGATTGTATTTTTTTCAGAATTTTCCTTATTATAATAATCATCACGATATAGCATAATAACAATATCAGCATCTTGTTCAATTGAATTATGAACAACTATACGATTTACTAGATAATTTGAATAACTTGAAATCCTCAAATCATAGACATTCCCTAATTTCTGATAATTTATTTTAATTATCTTATCCCATGTAATAAAAGATTTATGATAATAAGTTCTAGAACTAAGATAAAAGAATAATTTTATACTAATTAAATCATTTGATGCTACTTGGTTAAGTTTTTTCCAACCTTTTTCGGTTAAAATTTTATGATCACTAGTTAAAAATATTGACCAACCGAGATTAGTACTTAGCTTATAAATAGGTTTTTGTCCAGTAAATTTAATATCAAAAAGTTTTTGTTTAGACAATAATCTACCAGTCCAGCAATAAATGGTGGAATTTTTTGTTTTATTGATAACCAAGTTGTCAAAGAAAAAATTAATACATCCACTCTCTCTTAAATCTGCTAAAATTGGTTTTTTGTTTACTCGACTTTCCACATTTCTACTTAATTGAGATAAAACAATAATTGGTATATTTAAATCACGAGCTAATTTTTTGAGCGCTCGGGTAATTTTTGATAACTCTTGAACTCTATTTATATTTTGATCTACTTCTTCTAAAAGTTGTAAATAGTCTATAACGACTAAACTTATTTTTTTTATTGACTCAAAATTAATACTTTTTACTTTTAATTTAACATCATTAACCGATAGTTCTGGGGTATCATCAATAAAGAGTTTTAAACTTGATAATTTATTAATAACTCTATGTATTTGAAACCATTCAGTCTCTTTAATTCGTGATGCTCTTAATCTAGTACTTGTTATTTTTACTTCCGACGCCAATAATCGATATAGCAGTTGTTGTTTCGTCATTTCTAGACTAAAAAAAACTACTGATGTATCATGAGATTGGGCAATATTTTTTGCTAAATTAAACGCGAAAGCTGTTTTCCCCATTGAAGGTCGACCAGCAATAATAATCAAATCAGAATTTTGAAACCCCTGAGTTATTATATCAAGTTCTATAAAAGTTGTTTTTAATCCAGATAAGTGTGGACTTTTTAAGCCTTGCTCCATTTCTTTAGCGATTTGTTGTAAACCTTGTTTAACGCTGATTAGATGTTTTGTTGATTTATTTTCTGCGAGACGAAAATAACTTTGTTCAATTTTTGCAAAAATAGTTTCTAAAGGAAGATTTGTTAAATAACCTAATTCAATTATTTCCTCACCAAGTTGAATCAATAATCTCCGTAAATATTTTTCATAAATTAAGCTTAGATACTCATCTAAATTATTTATCTTGGATATTTGATTTAGTAATTTTAAAATAATATGTGAACCTCCAATTTTTAATAAAAATCCATTATCTTGAATCCAGGTAATTAAATTTATATAATCAATAGTCTTTCCTTCAGCATAAAGTATTAAGAGAGCCTTATATATAATTTGATGAGTTTCTAAGTAGAAAGCTTCAATAGGTAGTTTTTGACTGACGACTAAAATTGTTTCAGGCATTGTTAAAATGCTACTTAAAACTAATCTTTCAGCTAAAAGGTTATATGGTAATATTGTTTTTAAATTAGATGATCTTAAGTTGTTCATTTTAACAATATTCTATTCTGCTAAAATTTCTAGATTCACGTTAGCAATAATGTTATTTGCTAATTTAATTTTAATAGTATATTTCCCTAATTGTTTAAGTTCTGGAAATTCCAGCTGGTTTTTATTAAGTTTCATTTCTAACTTAACTTTCTCGTTTAATAGATCTAATATCTGTTTTTTTGTAATTTTTCCGAAAAATACTCCATCCTCTTTGATTTTTTTATAGATTACAAATTTATTAAAACTTTCTAATAATTCCTTATTTTCTTCACAGTTTTTAAGAAATTGTTTTTCTTTTATTTCTATATCTTTTTGTTTTAATTCAAATTTGTAAATTAAAGTATTGGTTGCTACTTTAGCAAGTTTTCCAGGAATTAAATAATTTCTAAGATATCCGGGTTTAACTTTAATAATAGTTCCTTCTTTTCCTAAAGTATCTATATTTTTCGATAAGATAACTTGAACAGTTTTTTTAGTCATTTTTTATTCTTAAAATTTATTTTTTTAGTTAATAGTTGTATTGTATGAAATCTAAAAAAAAAAGTTAAAATTTATTGCAAGTTTTCTCTAATTAATAATTATTCTAATACTTCCCTTATTGAAATATTATATATTATGGTTAATATCTTTTCTAAATTTAACATAAACACTTTTCCCAAATGAGTAAAATTATTCAATTATTAATAACCCTCTAAATTAATTTAATAATACTATAAATCTTAAGAAAAGATAACAAGACTAAAAAGATATATAATAGTAGTAAAATAGTCCTCAGTAGCTCAGTGGTAGAGCAATCGGCTGTTAACCGATTGGTCGTAGGTTCAAGTCCTACCTGGGGAGAAGTTCTATATACCTAACATAAAATATATTAATAATAATTTAATATTTTGTTGGTTTAAAGAAAGAAATTATGTTACTAACTATTAGAAAAGTTAAATAACTTATAATATATAATGTAAATTAGCTGATTAGATAAGTTTGATAGATATGAACTAATGTTGTTTCTTTTATCTACTTTATTATTGCTTAAAGTTCATAATTAATAATCTATTTATGTCTATTGCAATTGGACAATCAGAACGTGGTGGTTTATTCGACCTTGTAGATGATTGGTTAAAACGAGATCGTTTTGTTTTTGTTGGTTGGTCAGGTTTACTATTATTTCCTTGCGCTTATTTAGCACTTGGTGGTTGGTTTACTGGAACAACCTTTGTTACTTCATGGTATACACATGGGTTAGGAACTTCGTATTTAGAAGGTTGTAATTTTTTAACGGCAGCTGTTTCATCACCAGCTAATAGTATGGGACATTCCCTTTTACTTCTATGGGGTCCTGAAGCTAAAGGAAATTTCACACAATGGTGTCAAATCGGTGGATTATGGACTTTTGTGGCTTTACATGGTGCATTTGCGTTAATTGGATTTTGTCTACGACAATTTGAAATTGCACGTTTAGTAGGTATTCGTCCATATAATGCAATTGCTTTTTCTGGACCTATTTCAATCTTTGTTTCGGTTTTTTTATTATATCCATTAGGTCAAGCTAGTTGGTTTTTTGCTCCAAGTTTTGGAGTAGCAGGAATATTTCGTTTCTTATTATTTTTACAAGGATTTCATAATTGGACCTTAAATCCTTTTCATATGATGGGTGTGGCCGGTATCTTGGGGGGAGCTTTATTATGTGCTATTCATGGAGCTACTGTAGAAAATACGTTATTTGAAGATGGCGACGCGGCGAATACATTTCGTGCATTTACTCCAACTCAATCGGAAGAGACATATTCTATGGTTACAGCAAATCGCTTTTGGTCACAAATTTTTGGTGTAGCCTTCTCAAATAAACGTTGGTTACATTTCTTTATGCTATTTGTACCCGTGACAGGATTATGGACAAGTGCTGTTGGTATCGTAGGACTTGCTCTTAATTTAAGAGCTTATGACTTTGTATCACAGGAGCTCCGCGCTGCAGAAGATCCAGAATTTGAAACATTCTATACTAAAAATATTTTATTAAACGAAGGTATTCGCGCTTGGATGGCTGCACAAGATCAGCCACATGAAAACTTTGTATTTCCTGAGGAGGTTTTACCACGTGGAAACGCCCTTTAATATTGTAGCTGGTAGAGATATTGAATCTACAGGTTTTGCCTGGTGGTCTGGTAATGCCCGTCTAATTAATGTATCTGGTAAGTTATTAGGTGCACATGTAGCTCATGCTGGTATCATGGTTTTTTGGACAGGGGCTATGACATTATTTGAAGTTTCTCATTTTATTCCAGAGAAACCTTTATATGAACAAGGCTTTATTTTAATTCCTCATTTGGCAACATTGGGATGGGGTGTAGGGCCTGGGGGAGAAATTATAAATACATATCCATATTTTGTTGTTGGAGTTGTACACCTAGTTTCTTCTGCGGTACTGGGTTTCGGTGGAATTTATCATTCCTTAATTGGTCCTGATACACTTGAGGAATCTTTTCCATTCTTTGGCTATGACTGGCGTGATAAAAATAAAATGACATCAATTTTAGGTATTCATTTAATTTTCCTTGGTTTAGGATCTCTTTTATTCGCTTTCCGAGCTATGCCTGGTAACTTATTTAGCTATGGATTATATGACACTTGGGCTCCTGGAGGTGGAGATGTTAGATTTATTGATAATCCAACTATAAATCCTTTTATTATTTTTGGTTATGTCTTTAAATCACCTTTCGGTGGTGATGGTTGGATTGCTTCAATTGATAACATGGAAGATCTTGTAGGTGGTCATATATGGGTAGGTGCCCTTTGTTTACTTGGGGGTGTATTCCATATTGTAACTAAACCTTTTGCTTGGGCACGTAGAGCTTTTGTTTGGTCAGGGGAAGCCTATTTATCTTATAGTTTAGCAGCATTATCTCTTATGGGACTTACTGCTTCTATATTCGTTTGGTACAATAATACAGCGTATCCTAGCGAATTCTTTGGTCCTACTGGACCTGAAGCTTCTCAAGCACAAGCTTTTACTTTTTTAGTCAGAGATCAAAGATTAGGTGCTAATGTGGCATCAGCACAAGGACCTACTGGTCTAGGAAAATATTTAATGAGATCACCTAGTGGTGAAATTATATTCGGTGGAGAAACAATGCGTTTTTGGGATTTACGTGCTCCATGGGTAGAACCTTTGCGTGGTCCAAATGGTTTAGATATTAATAAAATTAGAAATGATATTCAACCATGGCAAGAACGTCGAGCAGCAGAGTATATGACTCACGCTCCTTTAGGGTCTTTAAATTCGGTTGGTGGTGTTGCTACTGAAATAAACTCTGTAAATTATGTTTCTCCTCGTTCTTGGTTAACAACTTCTCATTTTTTCTTAGGTTTCTTTTTATTAGTTGGTCATTGGTGGCATTCAGGTCGTGCTAGAGCTGCTGCTGCAGGTTTTGAAAAAGGTATAAATCGTCAAACAGAAGCTGTACTTTCAATGCGTCCAATTGATTAGTGTAACGGAAATTTAATCTTGAACTTTATTCTATTTCATCATACTATTTCATCATAGTAATTTTTTTAATAATCTATTCGTTTTGTAGTAGATTATTAAAATTAATCAATATATCAATTTTAATAATCTCTTTTATTCCAAATGATATCGCCTTTCTCCTAACTTTACTAGAATTTTAAATTATACTTATCATAATATTGTATTATTTATAAACTAATCGTTAAATTTTCTGTCTTTATTATCAAAAGAGCTGGTGAAAGGAATTGAACCTTCAACCTACTGATTACAAATCAGTTGCTCTACCAATTGAGCTACACCAGCGTTTTAGATTAATTTAGAGTTTTTAGGGTGAATGACGGGACTTGAACCCGCGAATGGCGGAATCACAACCCACTGCCTTAACCACTTGGCTACATCCACCTTATTAAAATTAAAGCATCTATAATTATATAGTATACTTTATAACATATATATATATATAATAACGAAAAATGAGTCATATTAAAAAAAAAGCTTTTTTTTTTCAATTGCTTTAAATAACGATCAATATAAAATATTTACTATTCAACCTTTTCAAATATTTGAATTTCTAGAGTTTCTTAATTATCCAAAGGAACTGGTTATTCTAGAACATAATGGAAAGATAAATAATAAGTTGACTCTAAGATCAAAATATGTAAAACGAGACGATAAAATAGAAATTATCACAATTGTTGGTGGTGGTTAATTTTCTAAAGTTATCGAAATCTTACCACGTTCTATATCTTTAGAAACAATTTTGAATAATAATTGATCTCCACGACTATAAAAGGAGGTAAGATCTAGTGTTTGGTTTTGACAAATTTCCGAAATATGGGCTAAACATTTTACCCCTAAAATATTAATAAAAATACCAAACTCTTTAATAGAAACAATATTTCCTAAATAGAGTGAACCAATTATTAAATTTTTATTAACTTTATTGAAAACTGCGGATGTGGAACTTATATGAGCAATATGAAAAGAATCTTTAATCTCGAGGAATTTAAAAGGTATAAAAATATTTGGATTACTTGTTCTACGATAGTATTTAGGTATATTTGCATTTAGTATAAAAAAACATAAATCATTAAAGCTTACTAGCTTTCCTCTTCCTAATGAATTTCCAATTTTCGCATAAATAATCATATTTGTAAAATCTAATTGCCTTAATCGATTCCATAAGTAAATGTATTTTACCCGTTTTAATGAAACAATTATTCGCTTATTTTTTTTAATATCAAGAATTAAAAATTCAGCAATAAAATTAATATTTAATAACTCTTCAGTATTTGTTATTTTAGAGAGAGAAAACTCTTTTAAGGGTAAAAAACATATTCGTTCTAAACCTAGATCGATTAAGGCATAATTTGGTTCTAACCCTATTAAAATACCTGCCAATATATCGTTTTTTTTTATTTGATAACTATGTTTTGATAATAATAAACCAAATTTATTAAAATTAAATCTTGAGGTAATAATAGACATTATTATAATTTCTCTTTCTCGTTAATTTTAGACTAAAAATGAATTTTCCTATCAGAATATATATATATATATATATCTTTTTTGTTACTCGATTTCTCGATTTAAGAACTTATTTTGGCTTTAATAAATGTTAAATTATTTTGCTCTGAATAGCGCTCCATAAATCTCATAAAACGATCCCAAGCTTCAGCATTTTTCATAATATAAATGGCTTGAAGAGTTTTTGGTTTACCTTGAATAAATTTTGCATTAATATCTCTTGTACTTAAAGTACCCTCGTTATCAATAAGAAACATTCCAGTTATTTCCCTCTGTGAACTAATACCTGCATAAAATAAACTAGCATCTTCAAAAATAAACGTTGCTGTACCCGTAGTACCATCAGGTGAACGCGTTATATTAATAAGTGGAATAGTAGTTTCTTCAATTCCTTTAATAAATTGTATTACAGCTTTCATAAAACTCCTAAATCCAATTTTTTTACTTAGTCAATGCAATATACTCTTTATTTAAATCATTGTCAATTATAATTTTTATTTATTTTAAATCCCATTAACAATCAGTATTAATATATTATATATATATGTTATAATGATTGTTAAGCAAATAAAGTCAAGGGTGGTTGGCTCAGTGGTAGAGCGTCTGCCTTACAAGCAGAGGGTCACTGGTTCGAATCCAGTACTACCCAGTCTCTATTTACGTATTTCAAAGGGCTCATCGTCTAATGGATAAAGACCGGAACCTTCTAAGTTCCTAATGTAGGTTCAATTCCTGCTGAGCTCACTTTAAAAAAGGTTTCTTTCTAATTATGCTATGCAACTCTTTAAAGTGTTGCGCTTCTTGACGTTATTTTAAAGATCTAGTATTATTATATTAAGTAAATTATTGTTAAATCTTTTAGTTTTCAGGTTTTTAAAAAACTAATAAAATTATGTCTCACTATACTTCTATTAAAACAAAATATACAAATTCTAAGATCTTAAAGAAAGTGATAAACAAACTTGGTTTTCCCTATATAGAACATCAATTACATCAAACTATTGAGGTTCCAATAGTTAATTCTGACTATTTAAAATCTAGTATATACGATACCACTCACCAAAATTATTTGGCTTTTAAATATAATAAATTATCTTACGATATAATCACAGATTCTCGATCTTGGACTCAAAAAGAAATTATTTCTCTATTTTTAAAGAAACTAGAGTTAAATTATGGTTATGCTGAAACCATTTATCAGGCTCTTGATTTAGGTTTTGTTAGATCACGCGTTATTAAGATGAATAAAAAGCATAATCGATTTATCTTTCAACGTTTTGTTGAAACGAAGTTTTAAATTCTTTTCTATTATAGAGAAGAATTATTTTGTCAAGGGATTTATATAAGATTGAATAAGATCAAATCAATAGATAGAATTTTTTTACAAACATTATAATTAATTATAATGTTTGTAAAAAAATTCTATCTATTGACGTTTTGTCGTATTAAAAATGAAATTAAAAAATTTATGATTCATATTAAAAATATAATAAATAAATTAGTAGATATTATATAAATATATATATTTATTAATAAATTTAAGTAATTAATTATATCTAAATAAAGTAACTAAGTTGTAAACTATTATTATTATGAATAATACAAATACTAATCTACAACAATTTGTTAATCAACCATATAAGTATGGTTTTTTTACTGATATTGAAACTGAAACACTTCCACCCGGGTTAAATGAAAAGATAGTAAGAAATATTTTAAGAAAAAATAATGAACCTGATTATATGTTCAAATTTCGAATGGGGGCATTAAAAAGGTGGAGAAAAATGAAAAATCCTACCTGGGCAAAATTAGATATTTTAGATATAGATTATCAAAAAATTATTTACTACTCTGTACCAAAGAAAAAAAAAACTTTAGCTAACTTGGATGAGATCGATCCAGAAATAAAAAAAACATTTGACAAATTAGGAATTTCTCTTAACGAACAAAAACGTTTAGCAAATGTTGCTGTTGACGCAGTTTTTGATAGTGTTTCAATTGCGACCACATTCAAAGAAGAATTGGAAAAATATGGAGTTATTTTTTGTTCAATATCAAAAGCTATTATAAATTATCCTCATTTAGTAAAATATTTTTTAGGTACAGTAATACCTTCAGGAGACAATTTTTTTGCTGCTCTAAATTCGACTGTCTTTACAGATGGGTCCTTTTGTTATATCCCTAAAAATTTACGATGTCCTTTAGAATTATCAACATATTTTCGAATCAATAATAGAGAAGCTGGACAATTTGAACGTACGCTAATCATTGCAGAAGAAGGTAGTTATGTCAGCTATCTTGAAGGATGTACAGCTCCCCAATATGATACCAATCAACTCCATGCAGCTATTGTTGAATTAATTGCATTAAAAAATGCAGAAATAAAATATTCGACAGTTCAAAATTGGTATGCGGGGGATAAAAATGGTATAGGAGGGATTTTTAATTTCGTGACCAAACGTGGATTAGCTATAGGAGAAAACTCAAAGATTTCCTGGACACAAGTAGAAACTGGTTCTGCTATTACTTGGAAATACCCAAGTTGTGTATTAATTGGTCCTTACTCGAAAGGAGAATTTTATTCAGTAGCTTTGACAACTAATCGACAACAGGCCGATACAGGAACTAAAATGATTCATATAGGTGCAAATACCACAAGTCAAATTATTTCTAAAGGGATATCAGGGGGTTATTCAAAAAATAGTTACAGAGGATTAGTTAAAATTGGCACAAAAGCTTTAAATAGTAGAAATTTTTCTCAATGTGATTCACTCTTGTTTGGAATAAATGCTCAAGCAAATACTTTTCCTTACATACAAGTACAAAACTCAACTTCAAAAATAGAGCATGAAGCTTCTACTTCAAAAGTTGGTGAAGAACAGATTTTTTATCTTTTACAGCGAGGGATTAATACTGAGGATGCTGTTACTTTAATACTTACGGGCTTTTGTAAAATTGTTTTTAATGAACTGCCAATTGAGTTTGCTACTGAAGTTGAACACTTATTACGGATAAAATTAGAAGGAAGTGTCGGATGATTAAAAAAACTAAACTACCATTATTAGAAATTAAAAATTTACATGCAAATATTGATGATAGTAAAATTTTGAAAGGAATTAATTTATCAATTTTTGAAGGAGAAGTACATGCTATAATGGGAGTAAATGGTTCTGGTAAAAGCACTCTTTCTAAAGTAATTGCTGGTCATCCCTCTTACAGCATTACAAAAGGAGAAATATTATTTGAAGGGAAAGATATTTCTGATTTAGAACCAGACCTACGTTCACATTTAGGTTTATTTTTAGCCTTTCAATATCCTATTGAAATTGCAGGGGTTGATAATCAAGAGTTTTTAGCAGCTATATATAATGCTAAACAATTATCAAGAGATTTACCAAAAGTTAACCCCTTAACTTTTTATGAACTAGTAAAAGAAAAGTTAAAAATGGTTAAATTAGATGAACGTTTTATATCTAGAAATGTTAACGAAGGGTTCTCTGGGGGGGAAAAAAAACGTAATGAAATTTTACAATTCGCTCTATTAGATTCAAAAGTAGGGATTCTTGATGAAACAGATTCAGGGCTTGATATAGATGCATTAAAATCTATTTCTGAAACAATTAATACATTAATAAAGAAAAAAAATAAAAGTATAATTCTTATTACACATTATAAACGTTTATTAGAATATATAAAACCTGATTTTATTCATATTATGGATGATGGAAAAATAGTTAAAACTGGGGATAGTAAGATAGCAAATATATTAGAAGAAAAGGGTTATGATTGGATAAAAAAATAGTAAATAAAAGTTACCAAAATAGGTATATACCTATTTCGCTAGCTTTTAATATTTAGATCAAAACAAAAAATTCTATTGGTATTAGACTAATAGAAATGGATAAAGTTTTTTAACGGTGACTTTTATTTTTTTATTGTTCACATTTAATGTAACGATACCTTCGATTAATAAATAATCTTGTACTTTGTAATATTTCAAAAAATCCTCTCGATGATCACCCCAAAGTAAAAGTATAATTTCATTTTTCGAGTTTTTTTGACGACTAGTTGGAAATTCTACTTTTATTTCAATTGTTTCATAATCTTTAAACATTAGATGGATTGGAGGTTTAACAACTTTTACGATAAAAAAAGCGTGGTTCATATTTTCTTTTTTTTTTATTAAGTTGCAATAATAGAAGCTTTTGTCTTTTTAATTTCTTCTAATGTTTTAAGCATTATTTCAAAATACTCTTGGAAATAAAAATCTAATTCTAAAATTTCCCTCGGATTAATATCTAATATGTGATAAGTATATTGAATTGAGGATTTAAAATTTGGTGTATCATTTATAACTTCGATAAAAGCTAATCGTTCACTTATTTGAAGACTCCAATCAAAAAATCCTGTAATTTGACGAAATATCTTAAAAAACAATACAGAAAACATTAAAGTTTTTGCTTTTTGCCCTGAAAATTTTTCACAAAGGCCAATAATTTCTTCAGATTTCCAAGCTCTGGAACTGCCCGTAGCAAATATTTTATTTTGAGCTTCTTTAATCGATAAACTTTTAATACAGAAATAAGCAGCGTCCTGTGTGTCAATATAAGCAATAGCGGGTGATTTTGACGTAACTAAAATAGGTTTTTGTTCTAAAAGTGGTAAGGCATATTGATTGATAAGTGATTGAAAAAATCCGGCATATTTAAAAATTGTAAAAGTTAAACCTGAACTTTTAATAAGTTTTTCTACTCTATACTTCATTTCCATTAGAGTAATATAAGGATACTTTTCTGAATTTAAAATAGATAAAAAGATAAATCGTTTTATATTTATTAATTTTGATAATTCTATTATAATTAGTTTTCCGTACCAGTCCACGTTTATTATACTACTATTATCATTTTCCTCTGTAACTTTTGTTGTTGCTGCGTCGATCACAGCTGTAACACCTTGAAAAGCAGCAGGTAAAGTTTCTGGTAAAGTTAAATCTCCATAAACTAATTCAGCTCCCCATTCCTTCAAAAAATTGGCAGCTCTTTTATTCCTAACAATACAACGAACTTGGAAACCATTTTCTAATGCTTTTCGAACAATTTGTCGTCCTAAAGTTCCTGTTCCTCCTAAAATAAGTAATGTCATAGTTCTATAAGTATAATAATGAATTTTTAAAACTTATGTAAGATAAAAAAAAGGAAAGTAAATTAGTAAATTTTTCTTATTGACTAAATTAATAGAAAAATTTATATTGTTTTAGTATATAATATAAATTATTATCTAATTTTAATTTTCACTTTAGTAGAGTTAATGTATTAAGAATGTTAAATTAATTTGTATTAATCTAGAATGTGTAAACTCTTTTACTAAATTTCGCTAAAATTTGAATTTATTATTAAAAAGGTAGTAATAAAAAGGAGTATGAAATGATTTTTTGGGATAATTTATTACGTTATCCAAGGTTTTTTATATCATCAATGTTTGGATTAATTTTAATATTATTAAGTCCTTTTATTAATCAATCAAAAAAGTTTAATAGAAAAGTAATTTTTTTTTTTCTTAGCATCATAATTGTATTATTCTATATCCTAAAACAAATGGTTAGTTTAGAATAGTTTATTACATTTGTTATTATATCTTAAGGTAATTAATTTATGTCAACTGAACAAGCTTTAAATTTAAGTTGGTGTCAAGGGGAAGTGAAACGTGACAGAATAAATGATTTGATCTATCGTCTACAAATGAAATATCCTACTAGTAAAGATTTAGTTCAATTATACACTTCTGTAAGAGGAAATCAAGGGATGAAATCTCGTTCTATTTCTAAAGTAGTTGAAATTAATAATTTAATTGATGACGTTAAGCAAGAAAACTATATTAAAACTTATGGAATTGATAATTACAATAATAATCGCGGAATAGAGAACGTTTATAAAAAGGTTTCTCAAAAAACTAAATTAGCCACATTTGATAGATTTAAGTTAGATAACCGCATTAACTATGAAGGTTATGACGAGTACGGAGAGAAAAAAAAAATAAAAAAAATGGGAAGAATTAATGAAGATGATGATAATGACATTGTATTACGTTGGTTAAAAGCCTCTAGAATGGAGAAGCTAAGAAAAAGATCCCCGAATGATGTTAGATATAAACAATATTTAGAACAACAAAAAGAACGAGAAACAAAAAAGTATGATAAGAAACAATTAAAGAAATCTAAAATACGTAAAGGAGAAAACACTCCACGAGACTTAGATGACCAAATAATTAATAGACTTAACAATCCCTTTAGGTATATCCGAGAAATTCATAATAAGGAATTTTACATTCATACAGGAGCATTTTCTTTATTTGATACATTGGTACGTAGTCAAATTTCTTCAATATTTGGTTATCCCGGTGGAGCAATATTACCTATTTATGATGAACTATTCTTTTGGGAAGATAAAAATCTTATTAAACATTATCTTGTTAGACATGAACAAGCCGCTACTCATGCGGCTGATGGTTATAGTAGAGCTAGTGGAAAAGTAGGTGTGTGTTTTGCAACTTCTGGACCAGGGGCAACCAATTTAGTTACTGGGATTGCGACAGCCTATATGGATTCAATTCCGATGATAATAATAACTGGTCAAGTCGGAACTCAATTTTTGGGAACAGATGCTTTTCAGGAAATTGATATTTATGGAATAACACTATCAATGGTTAAACATTCGTATATAATTACGGAAGCTAGATTTTTATCTAAGATCGTCACAGAGGCAATTTATGTTTCTCAAAATGGACGACCTGGTCCTGTTTTAATCGATATACCAAAAAATATAGGTTTAGAAAAAATAAGGAAATTTAAAACGTGTGACGAGATAACGGTTCATAAAGTCTTAGGTTGGCGATATCAGATTGCCAATCAAACTGATGCAATCTATACAGCTTTACATAGACTTTCAGGTAGCTCAAGACCTCTTTTGTATATTGGAGGTGGAGTTATAAGCTCTAATGCAACTGCTGAGTTATATCATTTTGCACATTATTTTAGAATTCCTGTTACTACTACTCTAATGGGTAAAGGTGCTTTTAACGAAAATGATAGATTATGTTTAGGAATGTTAGGTATGCACGGTACCGCATATGCAAATTTTGCTATTGGAAATTGTGATTTACTTATTGCTGTTGGTGCAAGATTTGACGATAGAGTTACTGGAAAATTACAAGATTTTGCCTGTAAAGCATTTATAGTTCATATTGATTGTGATGAGTCAGAAATTGGAAAAAATAAAACTATTGGACTTGGTATTATTGGCGATATTAAGGTTATTTTATCGGAATTTTTATTGATAATGAAACGACCAGAATACAAATGGTACAAAAAACCTCTTCGCAAAGTATTTAAAAAATGGTATTCACAGACTGATGAATGGAAAGAAGAATTTCCATTAAAAGCACTTCCATCAGGTGATACTTTGTTACCTCAAGAGGTTATTAAAAAAGTAACTGCTCTTGAACCTAATGCAATAATTACGACTGATGTAGGTCAGCATCAAATGTGGGCCGCACAATATTTAAAATGTAAACCTCGTAATTGGCTTTCTAGTGCTGGTTTAGGAACGATGGGGTTTGGTTTACCCGCTGCAATAGGAGCAGCGGTAGCACAAAATAAAAAAAAGGTTATTTGTATCAGCGGTGATTCCAGTTTTCAAATGAATTTACAAGAATTAGGGACTATTTCGAAATATAATTTACCAATTAAAATGATTATTATTAATAATCATTGGCAAGGTATGGTAAGGCAATGGCAAGAGACCTTTTATGAACAGCGTTATTCTCATTCAAGTATGATAGAAGGAGAACCAAAATTTAATCTGTTAGCAAGTGCTTATGGTATTAAAAGCCTCTATAGCGAACGTCGATCGCAAATTAGTAAGACATTGAAAGAAGCATTATCTTATACAAGTACTAGTTTACTTGAATGTAATGTTTTAGAAAAAGAAAATTGTTATCCTATGGTAGACCCGTCTAAAGGTAACACTGAAATGTTTTTAACACGTCAGCTTTCAACGACAAAAGAGGGTTTTATAATAAATAAAGAAGAAGAAAAGAAAAAAGAAAGCTTGTATCTTTTCCAAGAAACAAAAATAATACCTGATGCTGTAGGAAATTTAATCCATCTTGTAAAAGCACAAACGGAATATGTAAAAATAAAAGATCATTATACAGAAGTACTGCTAGAAAAAAAATGTCTAACTCCTCGTCAAGAAGAACATATGTTATCAGTATTACGAACTTTAAAATATGAAGAAAATAGATGTGAAGTTAGATGGAATCTCGAATAAATTTTATATAATATAAGTTAAGCTAACCTTGAATAATACTCAATTACTAACATATCATTGATTTTAAATGACAGATCCTTCTGAGTTACCAGCCTATTAATTTTAGCAGTTAAAGATTGCTGATCAAATTTTAAATGACTAGTTGAAACGTTATCAGTTATATGATTTATTTGACTTAAATTTGTCTTTAGCAAATTAGTGATTTTAGACTTTGACGAAAAACTAATAATGTCGTTAGGTCGACATTGAAAACTAGGTATATTTACTTTTTTTTTATTTACTAATACATGCCCGTGACTTACAAATTGCCTTCCTGCGGGTATTGTTGGAACTAATCCTAAGCGAAAAATTATATTATCCAGCCGCATTTCCAAAAGTTGCATTAATAGAAAACCTGTTAGACCTTTTCTTCGTCTAGCTTCTTTAACATAAATTAATAATTGCGATTCAGTTATTCCATAGTTATAACGTAATTTTTGTTTTTCATTTAATCTAATTTTATACGCAGATGATTTGGACTTCTTTTCCTCAGTATTTCCTCTTTGTTGTTTATTTTTCTTTTTTATTATTATTTTTCTTGTTAAACCTGGTAATTGCCCTAGTTTTTTAATTATTTTTAATCGTGGTCCTCGGTAACGTACCATTTAAATTAACTTAAGTATTTTACTAATATTTTGGATAAAAGTTCTAATAACCTTAAAATTTAGGTTTGGTTTCTTTTAAATACAACAATTAAATATAAATTGCTTCTTGTTCGATTAAATAGTATAATTATGTTTCAAAGTTATATAGGGCTTGTAGCTCAGTGGACTAGAGCGCGTGGCTACGAACCACGGTGTCGGGAGTTCGAATCTCTCCTAGCTCAAGAATTAACTACTTTTTTCTCAATTGGTATAAGAATTATTCGTATCAATTATCAATAAGGAATAACTTTTGGGGTATAGCCAAGCGGTAAGGCAGTGGACTTTGACTCCGCCATTCGTAGGTTCGAATCCTCCTACCCCAGTCTTGTAATTAAATATAGATATTCCCCTATTTTAATAATAAATTGTTATTTCTAATTTTTATAGTATTTTAAGAATATCTATGAATATAAGATTTTTCGTTAAACTTTTGCTAACAACTCGAAATTTAATTTTGAACTGTCTACGATTAATTTTTTAATTCCTTCCATTTTATTAACGTTCTCTATCCAATAATTTATAATTTCATTATAACCATTTAAGATATCAATAGAGTCTTCCTTTGATATCCAAGGTTTGCACGATAATTCTTCCTTCAATAACTGCCACCCGTTTTCTCTAGGCCAAAAAAAGAACGTTGTCAATGGTAAAGTTTGATTGCTTTGGAGTTTTTTATCAACAGCTAATCCAAGATAATTTTTACTCCAAATAATTTTAAAGACATATCTATAGTGTTGTTGTGATTTTCTATAAAAACTCATTACTGAAAGAAGTATATTTAAAATATAGAGGATTTACGTAATAAATTTTTTACAACTTCCGTTGGTTGAACTCCATTTTTTAATCGAATGATTGTTCGCTCACAATTGATATTTAAAGTTTTTGTAATTGGGTTATAAAAGCCTAATTCCTCTAAAGCTTTTCCGTCACGTTTTGTTCTAACGTCCATCACTACAATTTTATAAAAAGGCTGTTTTTTACGACCAGAACGTTTAAATCTTATTTTCAACATCTTATTTATTTTTAATTTTATGAGTTCGTTTATGTAAAGTTAATAGAGTCTAAAGTTCTTATTATCCACTCTAAACAGAGAAATGCGCACATAGCAGACATATCCATTCCTAATATAATTGGTAATAAATTTTTAAATTGTTTCAAAAAAAATTCTGTAGAAAATATTAACGTATAAATTGGATGAATATAAGGATTAATATTTGGAAACCATTGTATCGATAACCTTAATGTTAAAACCCAATAGTATTGTCTAAGAAAAACTTTTATAAAATAAATAATGAAATTCATAATATCCCGTATTTCAAAATCTAAAGGATTGAAATCTTGAGGCGGTTCGAATCTTCCAGTTTCCAAAGCTAATTTGAAAATGTTTTCCATATTTTTTTGATGTCGGGTTATTTAAAATAGTAATTACCTATCTATTTTTATTCTATCTTTTAATCTGCTGATTAAAATTAATAATATATTATTATATCGTTAGTCTTAATCAAGTTTAGATAAAACTTGAAAATTATATAAAAACTTGGCACTTCTATATAATTAAATTATATACTATTATATAGTATATATATACTATAATATCAGATTTTTTAAACATAATAAAATAAGATTTTATGAATAATAACTATAATTATAAAAATTCAACTAAACATAAATTTAGATGGGGATTTTATCTAGAAAATGAAATTTTAAATGGTCGTGGAGCAATGATTCTTTTAATAATAATAATAATAATAGAAGGTTCTACACATAAAACTATGATAGACTTATTAGTCTAAAGGGCAAACGATTCAATTCAATAAATTTATTTGGCTCTACCCAAAACTGGCGACCACTAGCTTCTATAATGGCATATTCCATTAGATAGAAATTATAAAACCAATTAATAGTTTTTCAAATTTCTTGAGACTATCAGACTATCAAATAGTTTTTATGTCTTGATCTTCAGAAGAGATTAAAAAGTCCTGGCATAAGCTATTTTCCCAAAGGACTCCTCCTTAAGTATCGTAGCTGTTATAGCGTTTCACCATTGAGTTCGAAATGGATCAATGTGGTTCCACTATCCTTTAAACACCAAGACAATATTTTAAAGCTAAAAAATAGTTCAAGTCCTCGATCTATTAGTACATCTCAGCTTAATATATTACTACACTTCTACTTGATGCCTATTCAAACGGCTAGTCTTGCCGTGATCTTACTTGTTTTCACAATGAGAGTACTCATCTTGAGGTGGGCTTCCCACTTAGATGCTTTCAGCGGTTATCCTTTCCATGCGTGGCTACCCAGCGTTTACCATTGGTATGATAACTGGTACACCAGCGGCATGTTCTTCTCGGTCCTCTCGTACTAAAGAAGAATCCTCTCAATACTCTAACGCCTACACCGGATATGGACCGAACTGTCTCACGACGTTCTGAACCCAGCTCACGTACCGCTTTCATGGGCGAACAGCCCAACCCTTGGGACGTACTACCGCCCCAGGATGCGATGAGCCGACATCGAGGTGCCAAACCTCCCCGTCGATGTGAACTCTTGGGGGAGATCAGCCTGTTATCCCTAGAGTAACTTTTATCCGTTGAGTGACGACTTTTCCACTCAATATCGCCAGATCACTAAGACCGACTTTCGTCTCTGTTCGACTTGTAAGTCTCACAGTCAAGCTTCCTTTTGCCTTTACACTCTTCGATCGATTTCTGACCGATCTGAGGAAACCTTTGTACGCCTCCGTTACCTTTTAGGAGGCGACCGCCCCAGTCAAACTGCCCGCCTGAAACTGTTCCCTGATCGGCTAACGATACAAGGTTAGAGTTCTAGTTTTATAAGAGTGGTATCTCACTGATGGCTCAATTAATCCCGTAAGATTAACGTCTCAGCCTCCCACCTATGCTGCGCAAATAAAACCCGAAACCAATTTCAAGTTACAGTAAAGCTTCATAGGGTCTTTCTGTCCAGGTGCAGGTAGTCCGCATCTTCACAGACAAGTCTATTTCACCGAGTCTCTCTCTGAGACAGTGTCCAAATCGTTACGCCTTTCGTGCGGGTCGGAACTTACCCGACAAGGAATTTCGCTACCTTAGGACCGTTATAGTTACGGCCGCCGTTCACCGGGGCTTCAGTTGTTAGCGTCGTCATAAACTAACCAACTTCTTTAACCTTCCGGCACTGGGCAGGCGTCAGCCCCCATACGTTGTTTTACAACTTAGCGGAGACCTGTGTTTTTGGTAAACAGTCGCTTGGACCTTGTTATTGCAACCTAAAAGGTACCCCTTTTCCCGAAGTTACAGGGCTATTTTGCCGAGTTCCTTAGAGAGAGT